TCTATATCTAAGTAATAATAGATATTAGGCGTACATCAAAATGAAATAGCACTCGAATTTTATATTTTTTCTATACACCTATTTGTATGCATTTCAATCAATCCAAAAGAATTGCAAGTCAACTGCTTGAATTCCTGATTTTTTATATCTCTTCTTATGCTTATGGATCCGGGGGCCCATCGAAAGAATTAATGTAGAAAGAATAGTACGGGCATATACTATATAAATACCATATCATATATTAGAGAATTATAGAAATCTAATCTATTAATAGATATTAATAAATAATAAGAATATAATAATAAATAAGAATATAATAATAAAAGAAAACTATTGAATAGAGGATTCAATAGAAAATAGAAATCTAATACTAATAATAATAATATAATACTACTTATATATCTAAGAAATAATATATAGATAAACTAAAGCAAATCAAGTTTTTTTAAGCTTTCGCAAAACGATCACAATTGATACAAGTAGATTTTTCAGTAAAGTACTAAATTAGTAATATTCCTAGCTCTAAAGCCCACTTCTTCCCCATACTACAAGTGAAAGAGAAAATGTAAACACTACCATTAAAGCAGCCCAAGCGAGACTTACTATATCCATGCGAATGATGTCCCCTATCTCTATGAAATCAAGGAATTATTCCATTATTGATTCATAATCATAGTGGAATCAATGGTGCAGAGTCAAAATAGGATTCTTACTTACGGCTCTTTATGAAATAATTTCATGAATCCACTCATAAAAAGTTCCAATTCTTTCTATTGAAATAGAAAGAATTGAAAAAAAAGAAAATATACAAATAGAAAGAAGAGCCATTCAACCATTCTGATGAAATTTATGAGCAGCACTCAGAGCCTCTAGTGAGTCTGGATACAAAATATATTCAGTTCTTTGCCACAATTATTAAATGAAATTCCCATCAGCCTATCCAATCTAATTTCATCGCAGACAGAATGAGTAGACACTACCTCAATATTAAGAAAGTTCTATTGTAAAATAATTAGGGAGTCTTTATAGTCTTTTTTAGAATCCTTTCTTCAACCTTAGTAACCAAAACGGAGTGTCTCTTAGGAACCTTTGGATACCAAGATTTCCGACTTCTTACTTTCATAGTTCTGATGCCCAGAATGAATTCTCACTATTTCTTTGATTTGATTCAATTCAGAATAGCCCAAACCAATCATTAATAAGATTGGGTTGCTTCAGATTTATTGGTACCTCTTTGAGCCACACTCAGAACCCAGATTTTGAGAAAAAAGATGACAGTCTTTTATAGGCCCTACGGGTTCTCAAAATCAAGTATCAACAGACCTAGCCCTTGCCTATGCTTTTGCGGGGCAAGAATTCGTCAAGTTCGATCAAAAAATTCCAAGTATTTTTTTATTGATCAGGCGACACCCAGATTCGAACTGGGGATAAAGGATTTGCAGTCCCCCGCCTTACCACTTGGCCATGCCGCCAAATTCCATCCAAAATGGATAAAGAAATAAAGAAATTCTAGAATTATACTTATTTATACTTAGATTCTCTTTCTAGAATCTAGAATTCTATTATTATTCTATTTCTTTTCCTCTCCTCATTTTGTTTTGATTTGAATTTTTTAATTTCTTTTATTTTTGGATCTTGAATCCCATTGTACTTATTTTTTTTTTCCAAAAAATAATTCCTCTTTTTTCTTGGATCCTGTTTCTATTCTTTTCTTCGATTGATTTTATCTCAAAACACGCGTCGCTTAAAAACTTACCTTCTCTTTTCACTTTTCTATAGAAAAGTGAAAAGATTCCCGGCCCCGGTCACAGACTGTAAAATACAGGGCAATTTAGAATAATTCACTCTTTACTTCATTAACTATTTACTTATTAATCTTTTACTCTTACTTACTTTTCTTACTTTGAATTAGTGAACAGCTCTTAATTTTGTATCTCCATTTGTATTACCTTAATGGATGCAAAATCCAATTGATTTACGACTAATCATTATCTATTACATTATCAATTAGAATTATAAGAAAATATATGTGTATATGTAAACCCCAGAACAGTGTAAACTCCAGAACAGAAATTTTTATACATGGATACCGAGCCCGGGTCTATTTCTTATGCACATATCCCTATATAGGATCATCGTGCTTGAATATTTCATTGAATATTGAATATGAATAGAAGATAGACATTATGTATAGAGTGCGACCTAACCTATGTTGCACCAAGTTCAATTATGATAAAAGATGTGATATACGGACGGATAGCTATATTGGCATGTACTTCCTAAAGATTACTCCTATGACTATATACGCACGCAATTCCATTGTATTTTAGAAATCATACTACCAAAAAAAGATTTGCGAATTCCTTTTTGAACATTCAATTGTGTGTGCTAAAAAAAGGGAAACTCTATGCTGTTCCTGATTCTTCTGTTTTTATCTCATTCATAGAGAGCAGATTGAATCCTAAATTCATTGATTTTTTATTTTTTTGCACCCTGATCA